AGAAAATACCGGATCCCCACCTACACAAGCAAATTGCTCATAAAACTCCAAAATCGCATTCTCTTTTGATTCAATTTTTTTTTTCTCCTCATCATTCTCATTCGGGAAAGACAAGAAAATTTCAGGGTAGCAAACATTCTCTATAATTTCTCTGAGATTCGAACCCATAGCTGATGATGGAACTAGAATCGATATTTTTTGTTTCCTACTCACACGCGCCCATATCCTTGCTTTTCTATCAATCTCTAATTCTGATCTTCCTCCCCAATCTGATATTATGGTGCCGATATAGACCGAAATTCCGTTATGGTCCAACTCTGAACGGTAATAAATACCGGGGCTTTGCAATATTTGATTGATCACAATTCTGTATATTCCATTTACTATAGAGGTTCCCAGGGAATTCATTAGAGGAATTTTTCCAATAAATAGGGTTTGTTCTTGCCTATCCCTACCGGTTTTCCAAAGTAATCCCGCGGGCACATATAATTCAGAAGAATATGTGAGTGATTCATACACAGCATCTCGTTCTTTTATCAAAGGTTCCACTAATTGATATGGTTCCACAAATAATTGAAATTCAATTTCTTGATCTGTATCTTCAATTTTTGGAAACTTATAAAGTTCTTCCGTCAATCCCCGATCAATGAATCTACAAAATCCCTCAAATTGTATCTGACTAAACCCAGGTATTGTAGACATTGCCTCATTTCCATCCCGGAGCATTTTGAGTTTCCCATTTATCGAAAAACCCCCATTCATTTTCCAGGGCTCATTCTTCATCGAAGCCTATGGATCGATCTAGTAATGATGCGGATTGATCGAGCAATGATGGAATTCTATTCTGTTTACTGAATCACATGAAATTTGACCCAATTCCATATCATAGATGGAATAATGTATGAAAGAAATACGTATGAGCGGAGAAATCAAAAGAATTTTCTACTAAAAAAATCCGAATTTGCAACAGATACAAATGGAAATGAATTCATAAAACATTACTGGAAACAAAATTCTGACGCTTAGACTTATGGAGTCTTGCGTAGAATCTAAAAAGGGATCCCATTTTTACCTATTACTATGATATGATATTAGGATCCGCAGATTCGGTACCAGAAAAGTCAATGGATTCAGGATTTGATCTGTTCTCTATGAATGAGATAAAGACCGAATGGAAATTGATACTATAGAGTTTCCCCTTTTTTTAGCACTTCACTTTTTCACGGATTCCGTTGTTCAAAAATTATTCCCAGAAAAGAGAGGGCCTTTATTACATTACGATTACGCATTTGTTAGTCGAATTCGTGGAATACGATTGAAGTGCGCAAAAGAAAAGAAAGGGGTTGCATTTATGAAGCACACGAAGACTATCCGCAGATCGCTTATACCAGTTCTACTTGGGATAAAGCGGGCCGTGCTATATCATCATTTCTACTTGATCTATATATCAACGAAAAACGGAAGCCCACGAATTGCCTTAATTCCCCTCCCTATGGGCATATCATAGATAAATAAGATCCCGGATTAGTTATATCTGTGTAACAATTTCTGTTCCGGGGTTTACATATACACATAATTGGTGTTATACTTGATTATTGAAAATTTTGGATACGGATTAGTTGTGTATCAATTGCATTTTGTTAGGCCATTAAGGAAACACAATTTGAGATCCAAGAACTTTTCATCAATTAACAGTCAATAGTTAAAGTTAATGGGTCCAATTGCATTTGCGCGGAATTTTTGCTTGTGTGACTCAAAATGAAATGAAAAAGGGGTCTTTAATTTCTATAGAAAAAAGGAGGGCAATTTTTAGGCGTTGCGTGTTTGGATATTTGAGATACAATACAATTAATAGAAAGGGTTTGTCTCCAACCAAAATCCAAAAAGGAAGGATTTTTTTTGGTTCGGTTTGTTGGTAAAGGAATAAGAAAAACAAGATGCAAATCCAAGCAAAAAACGGGGGGAATATTTCCATCCATTTTTCTCTTTTTGGCGGCATGGCCGAGTGGTAAGGCGGGGGACTGCAAATCCTTTTTCCCCAGTTCAAATCCGGGTGCCGCCTGATCAATAAAAAATGAGAAATCCCTTTGCTTGCTGATAGAATAGAATTCGCCGATGCTTGCCTAGCATAAGCAGAGGAAAAAGACTTGAACTTCAGATACTTGCTTGATTTTTAGAAGCAGGAGGTTAAAAGACTGTCAATCCTTGTGCCTGGATTTCCTGGAAGTATTTTAGTATAGGAAGGGCTAGGCTATCAAGACTTCTAGTACTAATGGAAATGTACTGTCTAATGACCTAATGACGGATTCTTGAATTCAATAGTTGAGTGGGGAGTTGGTAGTTGTGGAAGATTCTTTGTATACAGACTCGCGAGAATTTATGAGTGCTCAGACATTCAATCAATATTGGATTGGATGAGGCATTGGCTTTTTTTGTTGAAAAAGAAAAACTTCGTTCTTTTCGGTAACACCCGGGCAAGAATGTAATGGAGGGTCCCCCGAGTGTCTTTGTGAAATACTCGGGAAGACGCAAGGATTAGAGCAAACGGTAGGTAGAGGTCTGTGATAGATAGGGATCCATCTTGATTGTATATTGTTATGGTTATGCTTTTTTATTATGAAGGGTAACAAAAGAAATGATGGGTCTTCCTATTCCTACAAGTTCCATTAATAGAACTCTCTTGATAATTACAAGAGGGTAACTGTGTATCTTGCTTGTACTTCATGTTTCTAAATAATCCTATATGAACTTGTTATGGGTGGGGTTATTGGATTGGTTTATCATCCGCCTTCGTTCAGAATTCCCTTTTGACTCTGCGCCATTGATTGCATTATTATTAGTAATCAATAATGGAAGAGTTTCTTCATATTCATAGAGATAGGGGACATAATTCACATGGATATAGTAAGTCTTGCTTGGGCTGCTTTAATGGTAGTCTTTACATTTTCCCTTTCACTCGTAGTATGGGGGAGAAGTGGACTCTAGGGTCATTACTCATTTAAGTGAGTTGAATAAGAAAACTGTATCAATAGTTTCATAAATCGTTCTGCAAAGCGTTTTGAAAGAAAACTATCTTCATTTCAAAATTATACGGGAATCCTAATCCAGTAATGGAATAGATGGAGAATAACCTTTCAATCAAACAAATATTTCAATGATTCCCATGCTCGTATTTTGAAATTTGAAAGGAAAAGGAATACACATGATATGAAATTTTTTCCAACCAAATCTGTCCGTCCTAAATAAAATATTTTGAGAAACTCGCTTTTAACAGAATTCTATATGGATATTACAATCAGGAGCAACCAACCCCCCTTTTTGATTTGTTTCTCGCCTTACTGTTCAAAGCTGTTCAAAGAGAAAGTCTATCCGTTATTATGTAGATACGTACTTTATACCATACCGAGAGAAATATATTCTATTCGTACATTGATTTGATTGTTTCGACGGATTCCAGAGGATCCATATTGGAGAGAAATTCACTAATAAAAAAAGAAAACGAGTCATTAGAACCGTAAGACATAAGAGTGGGGCATTCGATTATATCATTCATATTGATCAAAATGGGTACAAATCAAATGGATGTAGCAAAGAACTCGAATTGGGGTATTTTTATTTAGAATTCATATTCGTTATTAATTCTATATAGATTCATTATATATACGGGGGGGATCCATATTAAGCCTATAATATCTTTATACAGCCCAACTTTCCAATTTTCGATTTAGATTCTATAATAATCGATAGTGTGGTAGAAAGAAATAGAGGAACCTTTCTACCATACTATCAGATCTCATATACTGCTGATTTTAATCCGCTCATTTCATTTAAGACGCCGAATTTGAATCCCTTTCCTTTCTTCCATTATTGAATTGATAAGAACTAAGAAATCCAGTTTGATTCAAATTAATCATTTTGACTGACCGTTTTTACGTAAATAATAAGTAAAAAAGCAGTAGGAACTAGAATGAACAGTGCAGTAGCAATAAATGCGAGAATATTGACTTCCATAATTTCATCGTTTTTTACTTCATAATAACTCGGGATCTAATCCCATAAAACATAGAGATTTGAAATCTTTCTCCTGTAAATTCAATGGGAGGAATACATCCCGAGGATATTGAATCGGATCAATATCATGAATAACAATATATGAGCTATCAAATCTATTCATCGTTGAGAATGGAATAGTATAACATAGGAAGATCTTTTATCCATACGGAATAAAAACAGAATCATAATCAAAAATAGAATTCCTGATCAAATCAAGAATCCCGTTGAAGTTCTCATTATTCATTCGTTATTTTCTATAACCTACCGTCTTCTTTATAGAATCCTATAAATAATAGAAAATAATGAGGTATTATCTGACCCATCTTCCACTTCCATTGGTCACAAACCCCATCAATCAATAGTAGAAGTTCAATGGAAAAAAGAAGAAGAAATAATCGAATATTTTGAAAACTCAAATTCACTTTTTTGAGTTGGTTCTTTCTTCGATAAAGACCTTCCCCTCAATTCAATGGGAATAAAAAAAGATTATTCATTCCCTCACTAAGAAAAGAAACGGGGGTGGATCCTTTCTTTTATTATTATTAAAAGAAAAATGGGATTGGTAATGGGACACATATAGAAATAGAAAAAATACAGCGTGCAGTTTGAATGATATAAATAGATTATTCGGGTTATAGAAAATCGGGGTTAGAAGAGGGGGGGTCGCTTTAATTTGAAAAGTATTTTATCGAGGTAACTATGTTAAAGTGAAAATGGCGTGCATTTTGCAATAAACAAAGGAAATTTGTGTATGTGCTCGGGTGAAACCATAGGGGTATTCAACCCCCTTCCGCGGATCGGGAGCAATCAAAAAATTAGACAAGTACGGGATCTGTTGGAATCGCGCTACCAACAATTGTAACAATCCACATATGTCTATCCCCCACCAATCGGTCGGTATTAATTGAAGTAATGGAAAGTGCCGTATTTTCTTAATTCAATAAAATAAGAAATTCGAAACGAAAAAAAAGAAGAAAGAAATTAAGGACCCCCTCTGGGAATTAGATCCCCCCCCCTCGTTTCGCCACATAACAAAAAATCAAGAGATGAGTTGATGGAATCATTGGATACTAGGTCGGGACTGACGGGGCTCGAACCCGCAACTTCCGCCTTGACAGGGCGGTGCTCTCACCGATTGAACTACAATCCCAGAGAAATAAGGTATACAGCATACATATTCTTAATGATTTGATTAAAACGATTTCGTATTGTAACAGAGAAAAAACGGAGAAAGGGGTGATATATTAATATCCGCATGGATATGGACTTTAGTGAGAACGATACGGATTGCTGGTAATCCTATTATCAAATCGTGTTAAATTAAATCGATTGAATTGATAAGAAATCTTTCAATGAAAAAAGGAAGAATATACGGGAACAAAAAGGCTATAACTAACAATGTATTCTTTTCTTTATCCCCCAGGCGTTTCCGGAGGAAAAATTTCTTATCTCATGATGGATCGGCGAATTCTTGGGCCGAGCTGGATTTGAACCAGCGTAGACATATTGCCAACGAATTTACAGTCCGTCCCCATTAACCACTCGGGCATCGACCCAGGAAGAATCCATTCTAAACTTATTGATAATACACGATCAACCTCCTTTCGTAGTACCCTACCCCCAGGGGAAGTCGAATCCCCGTTGCCTCCTTGAAAGAGAGATGTCCTAAACCACTAGACCATGGGGGCATATCGGCCCGATCGACATCATACTATACTCATAGTATGAATAGTTTTTTGTAATTGTCAATATAATGGAATGGTGTGACTAAATCCGAATAAGTTTTCCACCTTTCATGAACCATTCCAAAATTTTTTTATTCTATTTCGAGATTTATCGTAGCTTCATTAGAATATGATATATCCATATCATTTCCCTATTGTTATTCATTATAGAATATATGAATTCTATACTTCTCTATATGAAATGAAGGAATGTTCTAATGTGTTATAATGAAGTAGAGGATCCCCCACGATTTGTCCGAAAGAAAAAGGTTAAACTACATTCTTCAACTTTCCCCCATCCATTTGCGTATTGTTAAGATGAGAGATGCCTATATCACAGCTAGGAAATTACGAAATGATAGAAAGTTTTTTTATAAGAGCTCAATTCCAGGTACGAGTTGAGTCTTTTCATTACATGATTTGTATCAAATATCTTGATCTATGTCAAATTGTGTAGCAATCAAGCAAATCCCGTTGTGATATGGGTCAATAGAAGCAAATAAAAAAGAGAAATTCGGGGTTATCCCAGACTTCCTAAAAAAATGCTTATTCCCGAATTAAACACTATGAGTCGACTATAATGTAATGCACCCATGTATATAATATATGTACATATAGATGTATATGTCTTCGCGTTGGCTCATTCAGGAATAAAACGGGCCCCTTTAACTCAGCGGTAGAGTAACGCCATGGTAAGGCGTAAGTCATCGGTTCAAATCCGGTAAGGGGCTTTTCCACAAAACTCCAGTCTGAGTCTTTATTTACATTAGTGAATCATAGAGATATTGTTGCTATTTGGAATCAAAAAAGGAATCATCCGCATATTTTATTCTAATGATTTTTCTTTTTATATAGAATGAGTTATGATATAGTCATTCTAAAGTGGAACGTTTTTCATTATAATGATAAGTCACCCCGCTTATTGTGAGGACGACTATGCCACTCCAGGTTATGCTCCTACTCCGGTTTCATTATTCCGCATTTTTCGTTCTAGGACCTGGAGATGCTATCTACCCAATACCAATTATGAATCGCCCAATATTCCTACTTCTCCATTATTAGTATAGTATTCCAATCAAACCCATCGTAAATCGATACGAAATACACAAAAAGTAAGTGGACCTGACCCATGGAATCATGACCATATCGGCTATTCTGATCTTCAAATTCGATAGAGATAGAATTGTAGCTGCGGAATTTTTTTGTATTTCTTTAGACTACGCAAGAATTTGTCGATATTTCCGATTAAATCTTCTTGTTTCTGGATCCTCCATAGGAATAAATGATTATTCCGTTCCTCGCGGGAAACGTTTATTCCGAGTCGCAAGAGACGTATACTTTTTCTTTCTTTGATTCCAAAAAAGGGTCCGCTGCGTATATCTAGATAGGATGTTTATCTAGATATCTATCCATTCTATATATAAATAGAAGGATAAAAAGAATAATATATTATATCTAGATCAATTTGTGGCTTCATGTACCGAATATTTCCATATTCGTTTAAATTCGTTTAATGCATCCGATATTTGTGTTTCGACAATGTGATGGATAACGGATACGAAAAAGATATTTTCATTTCCAGTCTCCTACTCCTATATAGTATATAGTATTCTATAGTAATAAGTAATAGTATTTAATATATTCTTAATTCTTTCTCAAGATCACGAACAAGATCCAAAAAATAAGATTAGTTGATGGAGTGGGTGTGTGTAGATTGGAGGGG